ACCGCTCGAAATCATTTTTCGGCTTGATAGCACAAGCACGATCCATCCATCTCCCTCCGGAGAGTGAGTAACAGGTGGAAGGACTGTCGATAGCAGGTAGGGTAAACGGATATGGATGATAGTTGGGATCCCAGGTAGGAGAGCCAGCCAGGCCAGGAGAAAGAGGTAGTCTTTGACTACCCTTCTTTTGTTTTGGGAGTTTGTTCTGGAATTCCATTGAGATTTGCCACTCCTCAATCTTCGAAATCTAGTCTAGTCCAGCGATAGAGGACTTGATACTTTTCTTCGACAAGCCTCGATCTGTGCTGAAGACAGATTCTCTTATCGGCTGAGGAAATAGGTAGCCTGTAAGCCCACCCATTCTTCCTTTCCGACCTTAGCTTAGCTGCTCACGCCAATGCTCATGGGTATGGGGCCATAACTGCTGCTACTGTTATACTCCCACACTCTAAGAGAGTCCTACCGTCGGCTCATCTTCTATCTAAGACCTCCTCAATGAGAGGATGCCTGAAAGCTGCTGTTTTCTCAGGTCTAGTTGCGGTCCGCTCTTTTCTTTCACTTATTAGCAGCTGAACTCAGATCCGTTAGAGCAGCTGAACTCCTCTCCCAGCAAGAAAACGGATGCAGCCCTTTATTAGTAATGGAGGCTTTCTAGCGCGCCCCCCCTTTACTAATAAAGCGTTAGCCGTTGCTTGCCTTACGTGTATATAATATGGAAGGGTCGAGCTGCTCCGCTCCTTGGCAGTCAGTCTATTACCCACCCCTGATCCCATTCCTTCTAGCTCAGGAACTTCTATTTTGAATCTGAGCTTGTACCAAGCTCCTTTCCGTGTAAGCTATTCCATGCGATGTCTTTCACAAAGGTACAGGGATTTGATAATCGATAGAGCTGGTTCATCTTTTCTTCCCTCGTAGGAACTCGGTCTCTCTAATACATCAATATGGTAGATAGATCAGGTAGAAGATCAGCCGCTAATCCGCTACTCTCGGTTCGATCGGCTTCAAAGCTTTTTCACTTTTTTCGCTTAGCGCTTCCACCGATGCCTGAATGCTACTTTCGTCTACGTATGGGTTATCTATCTATATATTATTAGATTATATAATAGAAGAGATAGACCTAATTCTAAGATAAGAGAAAATCTCTTCCCTGAAGATAGGAACGAGGCTATTCGACTACCAAGATTTTGGGTTGAACCAATAGCAGGAGTTGACCCCTAAGCTATGGGAGTTTCAAGAGCCTTTGGTTAACGTAGTTACAAATAGCGAATATCCGCCTCTTCCCTGCTCCCGCATATGTTTAAGATGCCAGTCGACCAGGAGAACCATACCGGAAGGTGTCTTCGGTAGGCTGAGAAAACAAACGCTTGGAACGAACAAACTTCATAGACTCCTCACAAGAAGTCTGTGAAAGTAAGTCGTTATTTGGATCGTAAGCATAACGAACGAACCAAATGAGACCACAATGGATACCCTTCGACGTCCATTTCAGTGACAGACAGATTCAATGAAACCGTTGCACTTGAATGTGCGTAAAGAAGAAACCAATGTATCTTCGTAAAAGAGACCTTGACGCCTCCGATCCGGCGACCTGGACGGAATGGCTTTCCAAGTTGGGTTCCAGATAATGCCTTGACACAAAGAAAGGAAAATCTAGAACCAAGGTATCGTACGATTAGCCTTGCAGATTGAGCAAGAATCTCCCTAAGGAAAGGAGATTAAGCTGAATCGGAGGCACATCAGAGATGGTTGTGATAGACTTAAGAATACTTCTATCAACTCGCTTAGCGAGTCGGATAGCTCTACATACTTAAAAAAAAAAAGGTATTATATATATATATATTAACTAAGGTATCTGCTCTCTTTCACTCTCATCAACTTTCGATGATAAGAGGGAATAATCTTACGATATCCTGTTCTCGTAAGAGAAACAGGAACGGATTCATAAACCAGATTTTTGAGGAACCCCAGCATAAATAAATAAGCTTGCTGGAGTGACACTGCACACTGCTTTAAATAAAGCGCAGTGAACAGTGGCCCGGATTTCCGGTTTAGGTGCATTACCCGCTTAGCCACAGGAGACGCTCCAACACAGTATTCTTTGGTTAGTCCGTCGGCGATTACTAGTAGGATTCTTTTAAATAAAGAGACCTACTAGTAGTCTCGGCTTGCTCTTTTTACCTACCTTGAGAAGGGAAATTCCTACGAGATGATTAATGAATGTAGGTCAGGTCTCTCTAATTCGCAGTAGGTGTGTATGCTTCCCTAAGGCGAGAGCATTTGCTTCTTCGACTGACTCAAATGTCTTTTTTCATTGACTGCTTCATCAACAGAATCGCCGGAATCAACCGGCTCTACTGAAGCAACTACTCGCTCTGGATCTGCAACTTGAAGATATGAATATAGGCATAGGTAAAGGTATGGTCAAAGGCAATCGCAGTGGTTGTTTCACCCCAGAGTAGATTCACTCATAGCAGATACAAAGGCAGGAGCAAACAGCTAAGTAAAAGCAGCAGAGAGTCGCTATACGGGGGCAGCAGAGCCCGTTGATTCAGAACCACCTATTTATCCATAAGGGCATCGAGCCCCAGGCATAAGTAGGTGAATCCACAAAACTACTAGCAGAGGTGGAGGCACCAGCGATGAAAGCAGTGGGAGAGGCATTGAAAAAGGCAGCAGGAAAGCCTGGGAGCCAGCCCGCAGTAGAAAAACCAGCAAATCGAGTTGCATTGCAGAAAGAAGAATTGGTGTTTCGACAAGTGCTTGCCTTCCTATCTATATATTTAGTTCTTATATAGATCCGCCCCAAGGTTTCTTTACTCTAATGCGTAACAAGTGGTGTTAGGGCATTCGTAGTCTTTGTTACTTGCACCAGTCGTTACACCGACGCCAAATTAAGGCCGACATGGAGCCATGCGCATGATTCCAAGAGTCACTAGAGGCGAAACTTAGTAAGAATAACCAGTAATGTAATGTCACGAATGGATGAAGCAAGCACTTTTAGATGGTATCGATCAGAGCCAATCAACCCTTTTCCCTGATTATCGTCACTTAAATCCCACTAGCCGAAATAGAATCCGTCAAGTAAGAGATAAGCCAGAGATCCAGATCATTAGAATACGTCACCGGCCACTAGATCCAGGGATGGGCCTTCTCGCGAAAAAGAGTAGGTTATTCCTATCACTAGGAGTAGTAGCGCTAGCGGCGCAGAAGGAGAAAGTAGCTAAGCGCTAAGAAGCTATCTAGATAGTTTCCAGCTGAGGGAAATTGGCTTCGATTGGTCTTAGCTTCGACTCGTAGTCTTCGACCACTCTTCTTCTTATCCCCTAAGGTTGCTTGCTTCCATTCAGGTAGCTATTGCCGAGAAATGGCCGAAAAAAGGAAAGTCTTATTCCACTTGCTTTCTCGCTTGACTTGAAAACTGGAAAAACTAACTAGGCAGCTATCGGAAAGAAAACAAACAAGGAGTTTACTACGCAGGCTTTTTTTTTATAGAGAGAGAGTAAGGGGGGTTTGCTTGCTGGCTCTCAGGGCTTATAGTCGGTTTTTTTCTAAGGTATTCCCTTTCATTAGCTACGCTCAGGTTTCACCAACTTCGCGTCGGGTTCACTTCAGTGAAATCTTGTTAAAGCAAACCAACGGTTGGTTGAACCTTAGGACGGTAGCGAAAGGAACCTTCTAGCTAACCGGGTCAATTCAAACTCACTACATACTCAATGGAATTGAGAACCCGGCGTAATTGGTTTTCTCCAGCGGCTCTTTTTCCTATATTTTTTCAGATGGCCCTGCTACGTCTGCCCACTACAGAACAGGCCTGACTCCCGTGAGCAGGTCCGCTGGCTCTTAGTATGGCTTTTTACTTTTCTGATCCGGCATGATAACAACTCGAACTCAACTTCTATTCTTTCAAGAGCAAGAGAAAGGCACCGAGATCCCGCGTAAGCGTCGTTTGCCCGTTGCCAATAGGATCGACTTGGGTAGTAAGATTCAATTGTGAGATTAAAAAATACGAAAGTCAGGGGCCGGAAATCTTGGGATCAAAAGGTTTTTCTAAAGGACTGTAAATCCTTGCTCCTAGGATCCAAGAAGGGGTTTTTGGTTTTTAAATTCCTAAGACTACCCTACTAGTGTAGTGTCTACTGACTGAGTCGTGAATTAGATTTGATGGGCCGATGGAGAATCAAATTAGGAGTTGTGGAAAGGACAAAATATAATACTATGTATCAAGACTCGCGATAGGATTTGAGTGCTCAGTCATTCAATATTTGATGGGTGATTTTTTCTTATAGAAAAAAAGGTAGCTTGCTTACTTAGTGCTTGTGCTAAGGGATGACTTGGTTGCTTTTTTTTTTATATGCCCATACTATTGTTTCGATAGATCCCGGGATCAATACAATAAAAAAACCTATGAATTAGAGTAGAGCGACGTTGGATTATTTCGAATTGATTGGAAGAAGAATAGGTGTAGCGAAGAAAATTAAATCGGAGCTAGAAAGAAAGGGTAGGTTGAATCTGAAAAGTACTCTGTGGGGGTAACTATGTTAAGTTAATTGCGTATCGTAAAAAAAGAAATAAAAATGTTATGTGCTCCCGGGAAATAAATTGCTACTCTATTCGATGGGCCAGGAACAATCGAAAAAAGCCAGACCTGTACGGTATCTCTTTGAATCCTTACTTAATATGCTTAATATGGTGATACCCCCGATTGTACCAACCTACATATGTCTCTCCTCCATCAATCGGTACTAGTTATTGTTATTTTTATTCCTTGATTTGTCCGATGAGAAATGCGAAACGAAAGAAGGATCCTCCTGCTGGGAATTAGATCCTAATCCTTCTTTGCCCCCCCCTACAGAGATGAATTGATCGATTCATCGGATCCTAGGTCGGGACTGACGGGGCTCGAACCCGCAGCTTCCGCCTTGACAGGGCGGTGCTCTGACCGATTGAACTACAATCCCAGGAAAAGAAATTAGGTGTACAGCCTAAAAATTAGTATTTAT